AACAGCTATGATAACTGAACCTAGCAAGATAGTAATTACGACCCAAGAAGTGATGAGTACTTGGGCATGAATTTGGAAACCTCCTATTTGCCAATAGAAGTGTTGGCCTACTTCTACACCCGATATATCATATAACCCCTTGAGTGTTTTAACGGAACATGGTATAATATTCATATTGTCCTCTGATAAAAATTGAACTTCAAAAAAGGAATTCTTTTGATTCAACCATCTCTTTCTCAACTCAGCAACTTGAAGTATTAATCTTATATTTAGGATACCAAGAAATCACATCAGATGATAATATATATCAATACCCTCTAATATATATCAATATTCCCCTTCTTTTATCTATGCAAAATATGCAAAACAAAAAAGAATAGTAAGTGATCCCATAAATCTACGCAGTTACCCAAGAATGAACTATTCTTCTTAATCAACGATTTCTTATATAGAGAGAACGGCCCTCACAAATTGCAAATACTAATTTGTTAAGAATCAATCGAATTGAAGTCATAGTGTCATCGTTGGCTGGAATCGATATATTTGCGAGATCTGGGTCACAATTTGTATCGACTAAAGAAATAGTAGGAATCCCCAAAATGGCACATTCCCGAAGAGCTATATACTCTTTTTGCTGATCAAGGACGATCACAATGTCCGGCAACCTCGTCATATATTTGATCCCGCCGAGATATCTTTGCAAGGTAGATAATTTTCTCTTCAAGATTGCCACATCTCTTTTTGGGAGATGGTGGAATTTTCCCATCTTTTCTTCTGCTCTTAAGTCTCTAAATTGAGAAAGTCTAGTTTTCGTAATCGACCAATTCGTTAACATACCACTGAACCACTTTTTATTAACATAATGACAACGAGCCCTTATTGCAGCTGATGCTACTAAATCCGCTGCTCTTTTTTTGGTACCAACAATTAAGAAGCTTTTTCCCTGACTTGCTGCATCAAAAACTAAATCACAAGCTTCTGATAAAAAACGAGCCGTTCTAGCGAGATTTGTAATATGAGTACCTTTACGCTTTGCCGAGATGTAAGGGGCCATTTTAGGATTCCATTTCTTAATACCATGACCAAAATGAACTCCCGCTTCTATCATCTCTTTCAAATTGATGTTCCAATATCTTCTTGTCATTTTTTCCACACTTCCTTTTGATTTTTTCTTTTTTTTTTCATCCTACCATTCCATTACGGAATTTATTTCTTTTTTTTTTGAAAATTAAGAAAGAGCCGAAATAGCTTGAAATAAATAATAATTGTTCCGATGTAACCTTCCACTGAGAATTGGCCATTGATACATGGTATAAACGTAACCTTAATGAATTAACTGACTTCTTTTACTTATTAAAATAAAATGAATAAAAATCTAAAATCTGACCTGTTAGTGTTCTAAGGTCAAAAGTCTAGTTTAAATAAAAAAATCTGCTTTATGTATCCTTAAATCGTATAAATGGGGGTAAATGGGGGTTCTGATGTCTCATAGAAATTGTTTGTTACATCAGAATCAGAAGAAACTAATTCTGTATGGAGAAACAAAATATCTCTCATTTCCGACGCGAATAGATTTTTTTTTTGAATTTCGAAATAAAGGTTCTTGTCTTGTGGGGAATGATGCACAAATTTTTGGAATCCGGTACCAACAGGTATAATCCCCCCCAGAACTACGTTTTCTTTCAGGCCTTTCAACCAATCAATACGACCTCGTAGGGCAGCTTTTGCTAAAACTCGAGCAGTTTCTTGAAAACTTGCTTCAGATATGAAACTTTGGGTATTCAGGGAAGCCCTTGTTATTCCCAATAAGATTGCCCGATAATAGACCGATTCATCCAAAGCTCGTCCTGCTCGTTCTGCTCGTAATAGTCCGATTAATTCCCCAGGTGAAAAAACATTAGACATTCCATCTTCGGAAACCCGCACTTTTGATGTTACTTGGCGTATAATAATCTCTATATGTCTATTATGGATCTGTACCCCTTGGGATCGATAAACCTTTTGGATCTTATTAACCAAAGAGATACGACTTTGGGCTATGGTTAGCTCAGCTCCAATCAAGAATCCCCAGGGGACCCCAAGAATTCTTGGTATACGCTCATTCCAATCCTCAATTCTCCTTTCGAGATTCGGCGATAGTGAATCAATTGAACGCGCTTCAAAGATTTGTTCTACTTTTGGAAGACCTTGCGTTATGTCACTAGATCTCGATTTTTCATATATAAACGTAACTAACCTATCTCCTTTGTAAAGGATTTCTCCATAATGACCATGAACAGTTGCTCCTGTAGTGGCCAAATAAGGCTTAGCTGCTCTTATAACAAAGGAATCAATATTAACAATGAAAATTTGACCAGATTTTTTTATGTGCGATTTAAATAGACATACATTTTCGCAAATAAATTGTCCAAGGTGAATTATTGCCGATGTCTCCTCCCAAGAATCATGATGGAGAAAGTGCCAATTCAAATGGAATGGATCCAACATGATGTTACTATCGAAATTCGAAATCCTTTGATTTTCATCTATTAAAGAGTATTTAAGCCCTTGAAGTACTTGGAGGGTTTGTTTCAAATTGTCAAGGAACAAATATTTTTTTAACAGGATCTGATTATGCGTTAGTAAATAGTAAGATGAAGAAAAATTCGATATACTAGGTACAATAGCGGCTAAGGGCCCAAAAATATCTCGAATAGGAATTCTAGGATTCGATTCTTTTACCGCATTGGGATATTTCGAATTCTTGAATAAACCAATTCGAGAACAGTTGGATGCCGACAAAATCATCAAAGATTGGTATTCTTTATTTCGATTCAACAAGGTGCCAATAGCTTCTTGATGTTGGCTAAGTGATTGAATCTTCGCCTTGGAATAAAAGGAATTGGTGCGATCTAACCTATTATTGGGAATCGGTCCTGCACTTGTCCTATCATACCTTCTTCGTGTATACGAAATAGTGGACTTGACTAACTCAATTCTTAGGAAATCGCGAATCAGATCATTTGCTCTTACCTCAACAAGGGAAGCACGAGCCTCCTCTTTTTCTTCTTGTTCCCAATTCACTACTAAGCAAGTTCGAACAAATTGACTATTCGTATGATAAATTCTTTGAGTTAACTTGCTATTTTCATGAGAAATAAAATTGACAAGTCGAAGTTGGAAATTATCCTCTTCTTGCAAGAGATCTTGCGGGAAAAGTGTTGCTAAATTTCTCCCTTCGTCCATTTCATATGCGACTGCAGGTCGAACCGAAACAAAATACTTTTCCTTGCTCTTGAGAATTTTTTTCCGTTGAACATAGACCCAATTTTTCCTTTTTTTTGATTCCTTAGAATCTTTCTTTTCTCTTTCTGGTGGTATCAAACTACCACCTAATATCTTATCCGCCTCTTCAGGAAAATGAATATCTCCGGAAAAGATTTTGAGTTCCGTATGGCTTTTTTTTCTCTTCACTCGGACCAATCCACCTAGTCGACTTCTTGTATTTTTTGTGAGTTGTGTATCCACTCCAATGATACTATTATCAAGTACCTTTAGGGATGAGGATCTCGGCAAGATATGCAGTTCTTGAAGAATGAAAAAAAACCGATCTAGTTCTTTTTGGTATTTTAGACTAAATTCTTTTGTTCCTCGATGCTCAATCAAACCCTCTTTTTTTAAGATGGAATCTTCCTCTGGGCTCCCGTATTCGTCCTCTGAGTCTTCTTCTGAGTCTTCCTCTAAAGTCCCATATTCGTCCTCTGAGCCTTCCTCCGGGCTCCCATATTCGTCCTCTGAGTCTTCCTCTAGAGTTCCATATTCGTCCTCTCGGGTTCTATATTCGTTCTCTGGGCTCCCATATTCGTCTTCTGAGTCTTTCTCTCCAGTCCTATATTCATCCTCTAGGATCCCATATTCGTCTTCTAGGGCTTCATATTCGTCCTCTAGGATCCCATATTCATCTTCTAGGGTTTCATATTCGTCCTCTCGAGTCCTATATTCGTCTTCTAGGGTTTCATATTCTTCCTCTCGGGTCCTATATTCGTTCTCTGGGCTCCCATATTCGTCCTCTGAGTCTTCCTCTCGAGTCCTATATTCGTCCTCTAGGGTCCTATATCTAAATTTAACAATTCCTGAACCCTTTTTATCTTTTCTGTATCGTGGATCGTCAAAATAAGCAAAAATAGTATTTCTACGTAAAACACCCATAAAGGGTATTTCAATCGAAATCCCCAAACAGGATATTAGTTCTTTCTCTTGTTCTTGATGATATTGTAATGGAATGACGAACCCATTTCTTCGCTTTTTCGCCAACAAATCCGAATTATCTTGAAGAATAGAAGGATAGACAAAATTCCAATGGCCATTGGACATGATTCGATCCGGCGTTGAATAATCAAGAATTTCCCTATCTTTTTTACCAAAAGTATCCAACAGTCTATGTCTTACTTGATCATTAGCCATTGAGAGGTCAAAGAGATATCTTCCGTCAACAGAAAAAGAATAAGTATTCATTTGATCTTGATCCTTGTGGAGCGAAAAAGACGCTATACTGGATCTGCACATACTTACTGACAATATCCATAAATGGCTTGTTTTTGGTAATCGACGAAGATTACCATATTGATATTCGGGCGCATGGTAAACATCAGTACTCCAGTGCATTTCCCCGTCTGATTCGGAATAAATATGCTTTTGTACTTTTTCTTTAAAATGCAAAGTGGACGTTCCGGCACGAATCTCCGCAATTACTTGTTCGGATTCTACATATTGATCATTTTGCACTAGAATCAAGCTTTTTGAGGGAATATTCACACTATATAGAATATCCTGACTCTGAATAGTTACATGCAAGTCTATATAACATAGAAAAGCAGGCTGCCCATGACGGGTACGTGTGGGGTGAACCAAATCTTCATTGAATTGGATTTTTCCATTCGAAGGGGATCGTACAAGGTCGGCAGTACCCCCTGTGAATACTCCGCCAGTATGAAAAGTTCTTAATGTTAGTTGAGTCCCTGGCTCCCCAATTGATTGACCTGCAATAATACCTACGGCTTCCCCCAATTCGACCAGATCGCCATGAGTGGGACTCCGACCATAACATAATTGACAGATCCAAGATGTGCTCCGGCAAGTAAAGGGGGTTCTAATATATATTGGTTGTGCTCGAAATGGTTGTGCTCGAAAGGCAGTTATGAATCGATTGACTAATCCAATTCCAATATCTTGATTTCGAGCGGCAATGCATCGTGAACCAATATATATATCGTCTGCTAATACACGACCAATTAGTGTTTGGACAAAAAGTTTTTCCGTCATCCCATTTTGAGGACTCAAAGAAATACCTCGGATAGTACCACAATCTCTTCTACGTACAATAATATGTTGAACTACTTCAACAAGTCTACGTGTAAGATATCCAGCATCCGCTGTTCGTACAGCAGTATCTACAACCCCTTTGCGGGCTCCGTAGCAGGAAATTATATATTCTGTCAAAGAAAGTCCCTCGCGTAAATTGCTTTGAATAGGTAAATCAATCATTTGTCCTTGAGGATCCGCCATTAATCCTCTCATACCTACTAATTGGTGTACCTGAGATGCATTTCCTCTGGCTCCTGAAAAAGACATTAGATAGACTGGATTAGAAGGATCCGTTATCCGAAAATTCGAATTCATTTCTTGTTTCAAATATTCACTTGTAGCATACCATATCTCAACGGATTGGCGTAATTTTTCTACCGCGTGTACAGCCCCATAATAATAGTGTTTCTCCAAAAGAAAACTCTGTTGTTCCGCGTCTTGCACTAACCATCCCTTAGATGGTATTGTTAAAAGATCCTCGATTCCTAATGAAATCGATGTAGTAGTGGCTTGATGAAAGCCCAGAGTCTTTATTTGATCCAGTATATGGGATGTATATCCCATTCCGAAATGATCTATTAATCTGCTAATAAGTCGTTTCATAGCAGTTCCGTCTATCTCTTTATTATGAAAGACCAGATTGGCCCGTTCCGCCATACATAAGTACCCCCTTTTTCGGCTGAGTAGGATTCGACAATTGCTGAGTAGGATTCGACAATGGGCCTGAGTCAGTGATTCGAAAATTTAATTAACTTCCTTTCCTTAATCTCAATCTGGATTCGCGCGGCAAAAATGATGATACTAGCGAAATCGGAATGCCCCCCGAAAGGGAGGGGCATCGCCGAATCTAACTTCCTTGTTTAGATAGTGTATGAATAGGCCTGACTAAATCCTTGTATGGCTTCCTCTATTTCTCTATAAAAAGAAATATGACCAAGAGTGCTTCGAATGTATATAGAACGGATTTCTTTTTTTCTATTTCCCACTATTAGATAGTGGGCATAAATCTCATGATAAGTCCCCAAAGATTCATATTGAACTTCAATCGGAACTTCTCTTGACCCAATGACGCGTTGATCTAGTTTCCATCGGAGCCACAAGGGACTGTCTAAACTGATTCGTTTCTGTCTATAAGCTCCCAGTGCATCATAGGAATTAGAAAAATGGGGTTCTTTATCTTTTGTATACTTATAATTATTATTATTGTAATTTACTTTTTGATTTGGATAGTTTCCGCAACTATTATATCTATTTGCACAAATACCCCGACGGTTTCCAATCGTTAATACATAAAGTCCGATAAGCATGTCTTGGGTCGGTACGCAAATAGGATCCCCAATAGCGGGAGATAGGAGATTCATATGAGAAAACATAAGTAAACGGGCTTCCGCCTGAGCTTCCAAGGATAAAGGTAGATGAACAGCCATTTGATCCCCATCAAAGTCCGCATTGAAACCCTTACACACTAATGGGTGTAAACAAATAGTACGCCCCTCCACTAAAGTAGGTTGGAAGGCCTGTATGCCTAATCTATGCAGGGTAGGTGCTCTATTCAACAGTACAGGATGTCCCCGCATAACTTCTTGAAGTATTTCCCATACAATGGGTTCCTTTTCCCAAATTTTCCTTTTAGCAATCCTGACATTAGAAGTAGCGCGTTTCGTGATTAAATCGCGAATTACAAATAGCTGAAAAAGCTTTATTGCTATCTCTAGAGGTAATCCACATTGATGTAATGAAAGCGAAGGACCCACAACAATGACAGAACGCCCCGAGTAATCGACCCGTTTTCCAAGCAGAGTCTCGCGAAACCTTCCCTCTTTACCTTCAATTACATCTGAAAGTGATTTGTATACTTTATTGTGACCATCCCTCGTTGGTTGCCCGCGGGACCCACTATCAAGAAGTGTATCCACGGCTTCTTGTACCAATTTTTCCTGGCACATTACTAAATCTGCTGGCGCTAATTCACTTCTTTTTAATAGATAGGCAAGGTTGTTGTTCCGACGAATAACTCTCTTATAAAGTTCATTAATATCCGAAGTCACTACTTTATCCCCAGACCTATAAACAATGGGTCTCAATTCGGGAGGAAGAACTGGTAATAAGCACAAAACCATCCATTCTGGTTCTACATTTGTTTGAATAAAATGTTTCGCCAATTGCATGCGTCTAATCAAAAAAACTTTTCTTATTCGTCTTTTTCTATCTTCCCATTCATCTCCACTATACCCCTCGTCTTCTAATTCCTTCCATTCGACCAAGGAATTCTCTATAATAATTCGCAAATCCAAATCTGCTAATTGTTCTCTAATAGCACCTGCTCCTGTCGCAATTTCCCGATTTCGAAATGTTGCAAAGCCTGGGGTAGAAAAAAAGGGAGAAATGCTGTGGTTACAGGATGCAATTTCATCTTCGAATAAACCTCGTAATCGTAAGAAAGTAGGTTTTTTAGCGCTGGGCCTAGCAAAAGAGAAATCGCCGTATACTAGGCCCTCCAATTTCTTAAGGGGTTTATCTAAAAGGTTCGCGATATAACTAGGAAGACCTTTCAAATACCACACATGAGTCGCGGGACATGCGAGTTTGATGTATCCCATTTGATATCTTCGTATCCGAGAATCAACAAATTCTACCCCGCATTTTTGGCAAAACCTTTCCTCTTCGTTTTCAGCTCCGCTCGCTCGAGAATTTCCACAAGCACAAATTCCGCTTTTTATGGGTCCAAAGATTCTTTCGCAAAACAATCCATCTTTTTCTGGTTTATCGGTTTTATAATGAAAAGTAGAGGGCCTTGTGACTTCGCCAACGACTTCCCCATTAGGTAGGTTTTTGTTAGCCCAAGCCTTTATTTGTTGAGGGGAAACGAGTCCAATTTGAAGTTGTTGATGTTTATATTGGTCAATCATAAATAAGAAAAGAATTTATATTTATTCCGATCAAACTTCCTCCCTATTAACCTGGAAGTTCTTCTCAGATACAAGGAAATGATTCAGTTCTAGAGCCAAAGATCGTAGTTCTCGAACGAGCACTCGAAAAGATTCTGGAGGATACTCGTGATTAGGTACTCTTTTTCCCCAGATCGTAGCATTAAGTATTTCTTGGCGAGCTATAAGATGATCAGATTTATAAGTAAGTATCTCTTGTAAAATATGAGCAACACCAAATCCTTCTAAAGCCCAAACTTCCATTTCTCCTACTCGTTGTCCCCCTTGCTTGGCTCTTCCTCTAACGGGTTGTTGTGTAACAAGTGAGTAGGGCCCAGTAGAACGTCCATGGATTTTCTCATCAACTTGATGAATTAATTTTAAGATATAGGACTTCCCTATTAGAACAGGTTGTTCGAAGGGGTCTCCTGTTCTTCCATCAAATATTCTGCTTTTTCCCGGGTACTCGGGTTCAAATACCCATGGATTTTTTGTTTGTTTACTGGCTTCATATAATTCTGAAAACACAAGTTTTCTTGAAGCCTCTTGCTCATATCTCTCATCAAAGGGTGCTATTCTATAATGTTTCTTTAGCAGATCCCCGGCTAATCCGAGCGAGCTTTCAAATATTTGTCCCACATTCATTCGTGAGGGTACTCCTAAGGGATTGAAGACCATATCAACAGGTGTTCCATCTTGCAAATAGGGCATATCTTGCCTGGGCAAAATTTTGGAAATGATCCCCTTATTCCCGTGTCTTCCGGCTACTTTATCCCCAACTTTGATTTCGCGTTTCTGTAAAATATATACACGAACCATTATGTCTAGGGGGTCCCTCTGGATCCATTTCACATCGATAACGCGCCCTCTTCCACCTATAGGTAGTTTGAGAGAAGTTTCTTTTGAAGTGGATACCTCAAGGCCAAATATGGCCCGTAATAACCCAGCTTCCGCGATATACGAGGATTCGCTCGCTATCTGAGGCGTTAATTTACCTACTAAAATATCGCCAGTTTCTACCCAGGATCCCAACCTAACAACTCCATTTCTGTCCAAATTGCGGAGTAAATGTTCTTCTAGATGTGGTATTTCTTTAGTAATTTTTTCAGCGGAGCCTTGGCTTGTCGTATCCGTCTGAATTTCATATTTTCGGATGTGAAAAGAAGTATAAATATCCTCATATACCAAACGTTCGCTAATTAGTACTGCGTCTTCAAAATTGTAACCTTCCCATGGCATATAAGCTACTAATACGTTTTTTCCTAAAGCAAGTTCCCCACCAACTGTAGCAGCTCCCTCCGCTAAAATTTGTCCTTTTTTAATGGATTTACCCCACAGAACCCGAGGTTTTTGGTGCATACAAGTATTTTTGTTAGAGCGCCGATGGGTAACTAAAGGAATACTTATAGTCTTCCCACTACTTGATAAAAGGATCTTGTGACTATCAGTAGAAATGATCTTTCCCTCGCGTTCGGCTATAACGGAAACCCTCGAATCTAGAGCTGTTTGGCGTTCCAATCCAGTTCCAACAATGCACTTCTCGGACCGAGAAAGCGGAACTGCTTGGCGCTGCATATTAGAACTCATTAAAGCCCGATTCGCATCATTATGCTCAATAAAAGGAATGAGAGAACCTCCAATAGAAAAATATTGGAAAGGAAAAATACTTCTAACATGAATCTGTTCCCATGCAATAGTCAGGAATTCTTGACGGTATCTAGCTGGAACAACCTGTTCTTCCTGAATACCCTGATTCAAGGACAAAGAATTTCCTGCTGCTATCATATAATATTCATCTCTATTTGGTGATAAATAAACCACCTGTCTCTCTTTTTTTTCTTTTGCTTTCTCAGATATTTCATAAAAGGGACTCTCTATGGACCCCCACCAGTGGTCAATTCTCGCATGAATAGCTAAGGATCCAGTAAGTCCAACATTGATTCCTTCGGACGTGTCAATTGGACAAATACGCCCATAGTGACTCGGATGAATATCTCGGCTCCGAAAACTTGCAGTTCTCCCCGTCAATCCTCCAGGACCCAAACAACTCACTTTTCGCCCATGAACAGTTTGTGTCAATGGATTGGTTTGATCAAAAACTTGAGATAAGGGGTATGTGCCAAAAAAGGTCTCATAAGTAGTTATTAATAAAATCGAAGTTGAAGTTGGAGTTACCAAAGTTTGTGGAGTCGGTTTCGATTGACGTATGAATACTCTACGGATAGTTTTTTGAACCGCATGTTGTAAACGACCAAGAGCCAGTCCGAATTGATCTTGTAACAGATCCGCAACCGAACGAATACGTTTATTTTTCAAGTGATTCATATCGTCATCGTCAAGTATACCCGTTCCAAATTTCATTCCAATCAAATGATCCGTAGCGGCCAATACATCTCGTGGTAACAAGAATGTATTGTTCTGAGGTATATCAAGATTCAGTCTCCGATTCATATTTCGTCGACCAATCCTTCCTAATTCACATTTTTGTTGAAAAAATTTCTTTTGTAATTCCTCACATAAGGACTCCGAAAATACCAGGTCCCCACCTACACAAGCAAATTGTTGATAAAACTCCAAAATAGCTTTTTCTTTTGACTCAATCCTCTTCTTCTCCTTAGCATTCGGGAAAGATAAGAAAATTTCAGGGTAGGAAACATTATCTAGAATTTCTTTTAGATTCGAACCCATAGCTGATGATAGAACTAGAATAGATATCTTTTGTTTTCTACTCACGCGAGCCCATATCCTTTCTTTTTTATCAATTGCTAATTCCGATCTTCCTCCCCAATCTGATATTATAGTCCCAGTGTAGATAGAAATTCCCTTATGGTCTAATTCCGAGCGGTAGTAAATACCAGGACTTAGCAATATTTGATTGATCACAATTCGGTATATTCCATTTATTATAAAGGTTCCTAAGGAATTCATTATAGGAATGTTTCCAATAGAAATGGTTTGCTTTTGCACATCGAAACCAAAAATTAATCTCGCAGATACATATAATTCGGAAGAATAGGTGAGTGATTCATACACAGCATCCCTTTCTTTTATCGAGGGTTCTAGCAATTGATATCCTTTCGCAAATAATTGAAATGCAATTTCGTGATCTGGATCTTTAATTGTTGGAAACTTCTCAAGTTCTTCTGCCAAGCCTTGATTAATGAACCTACAAAATCCCTCGAATTGGATCTGACTAAATCCGGGTATTGTGGACATTCCCTCATTTCCATTCCGGAGCATCTTAATCTTAAGTTTCCTGTTTATCGAAGAAAAATTCCATTATCAGCTCACTCTTCATCAATCCCTATGGATCGATCTAGCAATTATGGAATCCATATTCTGTTTACTGAATCACATGAAATTCTAGGGAACTCCACATACATATTTCATATATGTATTTCATACATATGAATAGAGACAATTTCGACGAAAGTTCAAATTTGCCAGGGGTACAAATCGAATGAAAATGAATTGATAAAACATTCCTAGAAAAAAATTCTGCCACTTACACTTTATGATACTAATCAGATTGGATGGCAAAGATTTCTCATTTTATCTCCTTTCTATGAATGGGATAAAGCCATAATATAATAATTTATAAGCACTAGAAAATTTGACTTTAGTTCGATTTAGAATAGCACGCTTAGTTTAATTTCAAAAAAGAATAAGAATTTGAGGGTTCTTTTTTGTTTCGTAGTAGTAGAATTGCTAGAAAATATAGGATTTAATTGTAGAATCCTAAAATAAAGTAAGTCCTTTTTTAAGTACATGCCAATCTAGTTATCCACCTCTCCACATATCCCTGCTTTTATCGTAATTTCACTTGGGTGGGCCAAGATGGTCAGGTCATACTCTATATCAGACCAAATTTCTTTTTTTTATTCAAGATATTTAATGCAATGAAAAATTAAAGCACGATTCCCCATAGAGATATGTACATAAGGGGGATCCATGGATAATAATGCTGTTCGGACCTGTAGTTTACCTATACACGGATTAGGCATAAATCCATTCTATTTTATTATGCCATTAAAAGGAAGGAGGGAGAGAATACCGATTTAAGAGTCGTTCACTACTGCAATTCAAAAAAAAAATAGAATTCTAGTTAATGGTTCCAATTTGTTCTGAATTTTGCAGCCTGTGACTGGAAATCCACTTTTTCTCTTTTTTCATCTCAATAGAAAGAAAAGGGAAGTTTTCTAGTGTTAGCAATGTTTGTTTTAAGATAGAATCCATCGAGGAGAATAATTGAAACTGGATTCAAAAAAAGCAGGAATAGATTTTTTGAAAAAGATTGGAAAAAAGTAAGTAGAATTAGATTCAAGATAAAAGAAAGGAGGTTTTAGTAAGAAAACCTGGATGAATACTTGCTCTTTTCTCTATTTTAGATCAGATTTTTTGGCGGCATGGCCAAGCGGTAAGGCAGGGGACTGCAAATCCTTTATCCCCAGTTCAAATCTGGGTGCCGCCTGATCAATAAAATACTTAGGCTTATAGTACTGATCGAACTCGACAAATTCGTACCCTGCATAAGTTGGGGCAAGAGAGTAACTAGGCCTGGCGATACTGGATTTTGAGAATCCATAGTTCTATCCTCAAACTAGGGTTTGTTTTGTCGGTAGTGGCCCAAACGGCTACCAATAAGGATGAGGTTGCGTTTCCTTATTCTTTTATTAATTTTAATTGATTCGATTCGAGAATTAAAAATTACAAGGCTAAGATGTCAGAAATCTTGATATCCAAAGGGCCCCTAAGGGGCATTCTTTTTTTTTCAATCTAAGATTGAAGAAGGGACTCCACGAAGGAATATCAAGACTTCCTAATTATCATACATTTTATTTATCATACATCTTATGCTACCTACATACACTAAAGTAAGGGCTACTGATTCTGTCGAGAATCAGATTGAATAGGCTGATCAAAAATCAATTTCGGAGTTGTGGATAAAGTCTCCTCATTCTTTCATAGAATGATAGAAGGGCTGTAGGGTTTAGGTTAAAAATAAACATAGGCAAGGTAGGTATCCAATAAATATTTATCTATCCTAATTTTATGGTATATTCTGACGTCCTTTGCTTATAAAAAAAGGGTAACAAAAGGAAGAAAAAATCTTCCTATTCCCGCGTCTTCTATTCAGGACATCATCCCCGTACTCTTTTTTAAGGAAAAGGGCTATGTATCGTATTTATACTTAATGCTCTCCAATTCTACCAGAAATCCTATAAGAATTTGTTAGGAGTAAATTCCTTGAACTGATTCATCCATAGCGTTAGGGCAGAATCCCTTTTTGACTCTGTACCCTTGATTCCACTATGATTATTGATCAATAGTAGAATAATTCCTTCATAGAAATAGGAGACATAATTTACATGGATATAGTAAGTCTCGCTTGGGCTGCTTTAATGGTAGTCTTTACATTTTCTCTTTCACTAGTAGTATGGGGGAGGAGTGGACTCTAGGGATACTACTAATTGATTGAGTAGTCGAATTGTTGTATCAACTTTTTTCTTTAATTGATCGTTTTGCATTAATCATTTTGCCAAACTTTATTCTTTCTCTCTTTCTTTAGTTTTGTTTCACTCCTGTACCTGTAAGAAACTCTTGTAAGAAAGAGTCGTTCTATTCTACTATATAGAACTATTCTACTATATAGAAATAGAAAGAGCGATTACAGCAATTCCAAATTTCTACTAGAAGTGACGAATGGTTAAAAAAGTTCTATACATAAGAAAATTAGACTTTCTTCCACGGAGCTATTCACAACATATCGCACACTTTCCATTTGTTTTATATTCTTTTCTTATTCTTAGAATAATTTTTATGCTCTTTTGAAGCATCTCGCCGCATGTTTAAGCATGAAAGATTCGCTGGTTTTTTCCTTTTACTTTTTTTCTTTTACTTTTTACTATAGTCTATTCTCATATTATTTTTCTCTCCCTCCATGGATTCTTTCGTGAAGAATTGTCTTCGATTTTTTTATTTTGACTTGATTGAAATTAAGTGGATGCAGTGAAAAAAGAAATTGAATTAGACTACTATTTCAATCTACTAATCTATTCTATGTAGATTCAAGATAATATAATAGAAAGACTCTAAAGTGTCGTAGAAAAAACTATATGTAGTTCTTTCTACCACACTTTATGATTCCAACCAGATCCTTTCATTTAAGACTTGGATTTTTATTTTATTTAATCCCTTTTTCATTTCTTCAATGATTAATTGGAATTCCAATTAATCATTTTGGCTGACTGTTTTTACATAAATAATAAGTAAAAAGGCAGTAGGAACTAGAATAAACAGTGCAGTAGCAATAAATGCGAGAATATTGACTTCCATAACCTCTTTATTTTTTTCACAATAACTCGGGATGTAATCCCATGGAGAGGAAAAAGGGGGATCCTGTAAATTCAAGGGGAGGACTTGCATTCTGATAATACTGAATCAATTCAATATTATGAATATCGGATCTATCAAATCAATTCATGGTTGAGAGTGGAATAGTATAACATAGTAAGATCCACTTTTTCTTTTCTATATCTATAACCCACGATCTTTCTTATCTTATCCAATTTCCCTTCCTTTTTCTTATAGTTATACATACAATTATGTATGTATGTATTATATGACCGACTTTCTATGGGTCACATAGACATCCAAATAAGCAGTAGAAGTAGAAGTGAGATGGAGAAAAGAGGGCTTAAATAAAAAAAAATCGAATATTTTAATTAATTTAGGAAAAAGGGCGTTTGCTTTGCTTGGTTTTTCTTTTATTTTATTAGGTTACTATCAATATCCACTTTTGGGGTCTAAAGATGAGAACAGATCCATAAAAAAGGAGTCCGCAAATGGAATGAAAATGAGATAGATTCTTTCCAATTAGTCATTGAACATACACAAACAAAGTTGGAACTACAAAATGGAGGGGGCCTGTTTAATCCAAAAAGTAAAGTACTAATTATATTAAATTAAATTCACTGTCTATGTCTAAGAAAAAACGAATACGATTTATGTATGGATTTCGGTAAAATACCGGTACTCTATTCCATAAGAGTCGAATAGGAAGTTAAGATGAGGATGGTATCATCATAAGGATAGAGTAATATCCTAAATTATACTAATCCAAGTATGATATGTATGTCTTTCCTTATCAACCGGGAGTAGTGAAAAAAAAATTCCTATAGGCCTCCCCTCCCTCTTTAATGAGAAATGCGAAATAAAAAAAGTGAAATAAGGGTGCCCCATAGGTATTTGATCTTCTCTCCTGCCCCCCCTTTTTCATGGAAAAAGGAAAGATGAATTTCTCCATTCATTGAACCCTAGTTCGGGACTGACGGGGCTCGAACCCGCAGCTTCCGCCTTGACAGGGCGGTGCTCTGACCAATTGAACTACAATCCCCGCGGGGTGTATGGCATACCTATTCTTAAATAGAACCATAAGAAGATTCGATTCGCCTGTCGTACTCTAAGAAATAGACGAATCATATACTACATACCCACATATCATATGTGGGTATAGTGAGAGTGACATAACTAGTATGTCGCGATTTTTTATCGCTAAAAATGGATGATAATCCACCTTTCATTTCAATAAGAAAAACTCTTTTGTTTGTAAAAAAGGAATGAGAGAGATATGGATTAGAAAGAAATTTCCCCCTTTCGCTTTATCCTTTATTTCTATGGATCAGACATTTTATTTTATGGAAGAAAAACAAATGGATTTAGTTCATATTCACGAAGCCCTAGATTTTTGGGCCGAGCTGGATTTGAACCAGCGTAGACATATCGTCAACGAATTTACAGTCCGTCCCCATTAACCGCTCGGGCATCGACCCAGGAAGAATTTATTCTAGGGTTTTTTAGAATCTATGATTAACCTCCTTTCATAATACTCCCTACCCCCAGGGGAAGTCGAATCCCCGCTGCCTCCTTGAAAGAGAGATGTCCTGAACCACTAGACGATAGGGGCATCACTTCACTAGACGATAGGGCCATATACAACCGCTCATCATTATACTATAATGATAGTATGAGCAGTTTTTTGGAATTGTCAATATACTCGAAGAGTATAACTAGATCCAAAGCAAAGAGTCTTTCCTACTTTTCCGTTATGCTTTCATAGGATTTTTTTTAGTTGATGGTTAGGTTAATTCACGGATCATTCCCTACTTTTTGGGGAAATTCATTTAAAGGGTATAGAATAAGAATAGATTAATAAAAGGGATTCTAGATTAGTTCAGTACAGGTAGTGATTTGATTGATCTAACAGGAAAAAGAGTCCAATTTGATTTCTTTTTTGTAATTTCCACCCCGTGCTTCGTTTAGCGTTCAGACCAAAAATGCATGCATCCCACACTAAGTCATAAAATTCAAGAAAAAATAGAGAAATTTTCAAAAACAAAGAAAAAAAAGTGAATAAATAATAAATTTAGTAGAAAAGTACTTTATCGGATTCGAACCGATGACTTACGTCTTACCATGGCATTACTCTACCACCAAAAAAAAAGCCCTTTATCGGATTTGAACCGATGACTTATGCCTTACCATGGCATTACTCTACCACTGAGTTAAAAGGGCTTTTTATTCAATTCAAAAATTAGCCACTTTGATTTCTCATTATGAGTCTACTGCATAATGTACATAATATATGTATATATAGAGATATATGTAGAGATTATATATGTATATATCGAGATATAGAAGTTTATTCATGGCGAGGTTCAAAATCTTGAGAGTTCAAAATCTTGAGAAAATCAAGAAAAATAAGAATTTCATATTCTCTCTTATCACTTGCACAAAGTAGAGGTTTTTTTCTTTTTTTTATATAAAAAAATACATATTTTATATAAAAAAATACATATAATAAAATACGTGAAGAGAGAGTTGACACAATAAAAAATTATTCTACTGCCTGCCCAACAAAAAATAATAAACCATACCCTACATACCTAACTCCTCCTGGCTATGGGTTTTCTGTTTCCGAAGATTAGGAAAAAAGGAGGATTCTGGAACCCTAAAGGTTCGATGGTATATGGATATGGAAAATATAAGATTCCCGATCCTAGCGGGAAAAGGAAGGGAACAGATACCCAATATGATTCTTGGGAGGAACATTTGGTAATGGTCTTGGTCCTCTATGCTCTTTTTTATGTGTTCTTAGTTCTATTCATCTTCTTTGATTCTTTTAAACAAGAATCTAATAAACTAGAATTGAGTGGAAAAGAGGAGAAGAAATTGGTAAATGGAGAGGATCGACTAACCAGAGACATTTAGGATCTTCTTTACATCAGGTAAATCCGTCGGGTCCTGTCCGCTTCTCCGTTTAAGTTACGACTCTTTGTTTCTTGCTTCTCTCAAGCCATAGGGAAAGTCTATGATGAATTTTTAAAATGCATCTCACTCTTTCTCTACGGCTCGGACTTCATGATAAGTGGGGGAAGAAAGAAAACATCTTCCCCAATTTCTTTGTTCAGAATTGAACAAAAAAGAAAAGGAAGAAAGGGATTTATGGGGGCAGTGCTGCTCCCTATATCTCCTAGTGTATATTGTAGGAATAATCAAACTATTCCTTAGAGGAGTCTGGCACACTTACGTCCTCGCAAAACAAATAATGATCATTGTAGTCGTAACCGTAGAATACGACCCTAATCGAAATGCATACATTTGTCTCATACACTATGGGGATGGTGAGAAGAGATATATTTTACATCCCAGAGGGGCTATCTAAACCCTAAAGCTAAAGTAAAGGCCCGCGATCGAAGTACCAACAGCTCACTGTCATGAACCTTCTCCATTTGATTCAATAAGGGGGAATTAGCCTCCTTCTCGAATGGCTACCCTTGACAAAGGGTAGCGTTGGTATCATAATCTACATGTAGCGGGTATAGTTTAGTGGTAAAAGTGTGATTCGTTCTATTAATAACTGAATTTGAAATGATATACTTAAGGCGTCCTTAAGTTTTTTATATTCCGATGAAAACTTTAGTTCTTATAAAGGATTTAATCCTTTTCCTCTCAATAGCATATTGAGGAAGAATATACATTCTCGCGATTTGTACCCAAAAACTAATTGAAATTGCATCCAAAATACAAATTGGATTATGAGTACAGAGTCGCGAAGCATAATTTTACATTTTTTTAAGTATTCCAATTTTAAAAATATGAGTAAAGGATCTATGGATGAAGATACAAAAAAGTTTATTTCCAATCGTAACTAAATCTTCTTTTGTTAAAAAAGGAAATGGAAGCCAAATAGCTAAAAAACGGTAGTTTTGGTTTACTAGAACCATCAGCATATTGTTTCAGCTCGGTGGAAACCTAATTCTTTTCCTCAGGATCTCTTGAATGAAATTAGGGAACGAAGTAAGTAGATTAGATAGATTTAGTAGAATTTCTATCTCCTACTCTATAGGGATCATCTAGAAAGCGGAGAGCTTTGGTTCCATTCAGATAGAAAAGCTGACATAGATGTTAAGTGGTGAGAATATCCATAAAGGAGCCGAATGAAATCAAAATTTCATGTTCGGTTTTGAATTAGAGACGTTAAAACTAATCAACCAACGTCGACTATAACCCCTAGCCTTCCAAGCTAACGATGCGGGTTCGATTCCCGCTACCCGCTCCATTCTGTATAAAAGGACTATTCTATTTGTCTAGACATGGTAGAGTCCTGTATTCAACCTTTTTCGTCCACCAGTTTCCGTCCCTCCAGAGCGGAGTAGAGCAGTTTGGTAGCTCACGAGGCTCATAACCTTGAGGTCACGGGTTCGATTCCCGTCTCCGCACTTAGCAGTCTGTATAAAAGGACTATTCTATTTGTATAGATATGGTAGAGGGCTGGGCGGTATCCAACCCTTTTTATTCATTAGTTCCCGGCCCTAAAGGGCCAAATGGAGCAGTTTGCGAAGTCACTTGCCCCTACAAGAAGAACTCTCAAGGCTCCTTCCTACCCTGCAGAAAAGAAAAAAGAAATGAAAGAAAGGCACAGTCTACCTCCCTTCCCTTTAAAAGCAGTTTGCCAGTTGTTTGTCTCGGTTAATCCCCAATTTAGGGAGCCCTGTTGGCGAGTTCGATTCCCGCCTCCGGAGCCCCTTTTTTTTGAGTGGGGTGCAAAAGAAGGGTAAGATAGTAAGGGATACGGTACTAGACTAACACCTACTTAATTTAATATAAGTAGTTAAGTAGTCAACTAGACTCAATTTTTTATCATAGTACCTTACTAAATTAAGCTGGCGAGCGGCGGGAATCGAACCCGTATCTTCTCCTTGGCAAGGAGATGTTTTACCATTGAACTACGCTCGCTACGGGATATATTTTATAGGGTATATCCGCCTGGGTCGACCGTCTATGTCTGGGTCGACCGTTTCATTTTCTATTATATTAGAGTTTTCTTTTTTTTAATTGTCTGTCAATCAATATTCTAATGGCAATGGAATTTCATAATAATGAAAGAGAAGAGGTAGCAATTCGGAACGCAAATTGCATTTTAATGCGTCTCACAATTCCCATTTTTTCGAAGAAATGGCCTTTTTATTTATTTTGTATCGGGCTACTAAATACTAAACAAATTTAAGAAATGAGAGAATTCAGAATAGCTACCAGAAAGACTAGTCCAATCCATAATGATGTACCGGAAAATACAACGTTTTTATTATTTGACCAACCATCAGGAGAAGCAAATACAAGGGGTACACTAATTACTAACACTGAGGAAGTCGCAATTAATGCAAAAAC